ATAAAAAAAAATCAAATCACACCATCTCTATAATAAGTAAATGCCTCTTTTTCTCCTGAAGTTGTCGGAATTATTCGTAATAAGATATTGGCCACAATTGAAAAGGTCTTATCAATAAAATTTCCATTTATCCGCGATCTCGGCATAGGTATCAATCCATTCTATAATTTCCCCTTGTGGGAAAACGATTCCACAAACAAAGGATTTGTACAGTACGAAGTAACATAAAAACAGATTCATTTCCAAACAAAATAAATTTACATAAAGATACGAACCTTTTACTTAATTACTTAATATTTATATTTTATATTTTTTTTATTACTTAATATTTTATATATATTTTTTTTATTCCAAAAAAAAAAATTGTTCCTTTTTCAAAAATCAAAAATCAATAAGAAATAGTTGAATACCATTCGAATTCATAAAAATAAAATGTAGTAGTATAGGAACTATTCCGATTTCATTGAAGCGGAAGAATCAAGGAATTTTTCGATTAGGTCAAAAAAAGTTTTGATTGAATTATGATCTAAAAAGGAAGGGGATCCAAAGAGGAAAAGAAAAAAAATCGAATAATCATTCTATGATGGAAATAGAATAACCGTTTATTTTTGTTGTGTCCATAGCAAGTATACACTATACAATTAAATAGAAATATCCATGGGACGATTCATTAATTTGTAATAGATCGATGAGATAAGGGATTTGTTGGTGAGAACTTTAAAACTAGAAAGGAATTTTCTAATTTTTATGGAATTGTAGTCTAAATCGAAATAGAACTATACTATGGTCGAAGAGTATCCATTAATCATACATGGTCTAAAAAACATAAACCAATCAATCAGTTGATTCGTTCCAATTCATTGATTTAATCCGGTCTATTTGGTCGTACCTATCCAAACCAAACAAAAATAGAATATTAATAGAAATACGAATTATAGTAATGTCTCGCTATTTTTTCGGTTTCTGAGTCATAATCGTTCTTGTATTGTGTAGGAGAGATGGCCGAGTGGTTCAAGGCGTAGCATTGGAACTGCTATGTAGGCTTTTGTTTACCGAGGGTTCGAATCCCTCTCTTTCCGTACTTTTCACCTAATTCGTCAACATCCCTAACTGTAACAAATCAAACAACAAGAAATACCATTATTAGAACCTAACAGTTAGGTCCTTCTTTTTTTTATTTTGATTTTGATATATTCTATTTCTAGCGGTACCTAAAATACTAGAAAGAATGGACAAGGAATTCAAATATTTCTGCCGATCTATGATACATGAATAGGAAAAATCCGGGACGGGGTAGGATATATGAGTGGGAAAAAATCCGGATTAAACCCCTGACTTTAACTTGAAACTTTAAGTTAATTTAGTTTGGTGAAAGAAAGGGGTCAAATTGTCCGAACTCGTTGTATTTTATTTAGGGTTAAGTCTGACGGGAATAATATTCTACCACTAGCAATTCGTTTATTTTCAAACCGACCCACTTACTATCTATTATTTGATTGACTAATCCTTTATACGGAAATGGGTGAAGAGTCAAATGTTTGGGCAATTCCTCACGGGGGTATGAATCCAGATAATTTTGAATTAGAGCTCTGGATTTTTGTTCATCCCTCGCCATAATAGTATCTTGGGGTTTGCAACGATAACTTGGTATATCTATTATACGACCATTAACTAAAATATGTCTATGGTTAACTAATTGGCGGGCTCCGGGAATAGTCGGAGACATACCCAAGCGAAAAAGGATGTTATCCAAACGCATTTCAAGTAATTGTAGTAAAACCTGACCTGTTGACCCTTTGGCTTTTCTGGCGATACGAACGTATTTAAGTAATTGTCGTTCAGTAATACCATAATGAAAACGTAATTTTTGTTTTTCTTCTAGACGAATACGATATTGAGATCTTTTCCCGGGACGCGGTTGGTTTCTAAGATCACTTCCGGCTCTAGGCCTTTTATTAGTTAGTCCAGGTAAAGCCCCTAGACGACGTATTTTTTTGAAACGAGGCCCTCGGTAACGCGACATAAAGACTCCTTAATTTATTTTCTTTATTTAAATTTAATAATTTATATATATATTTCATTTTACAAAATAAAACTCAATTAAATAAAACTAAATGAAGTTAAATCTCATTATTTATTGTAATACAATAAATAATGAGATGAAGTGTATAAATATCATATACGAACCCAGTTTTGTATTATATATTTTTTGTATTAAAAAATGTAAGTAAAAAAAAAGGGGTAAAGCTCGGCAGAACAAATCAGGAAAAAGACTCTTTCTTTTCCTTTTTTTCATAGTTGGAAATTTCTACGACATAATAGGTTGGTAACTTTTTAACTTTTTTAAAAAGGGAAAAGGCGCCCTTATTCTTTGTTTTTTGATTTAAAAAAATTATCCATAAAAAAATCGAACAAATAAATAAAAATAGAAAAAAGCCGGCTATCGGAGTCGAACCGATGACCATCGCATTACAAATGCGATGCTCTAACCTCTGAGCTAAGCGGGCTCACAGAAATTCTACATGTATAAGAATTCAATAATCAATAAATAAACTATATCTTAGTTTAGGCTTAGCTATTAACTATTCTTTTTTTTTCATCTTTTCGAATATGAATTTCAAATAAATATTGAATTTAGTTTATTTTTATCTTTTTCATTTTTCTAATTTATATATATAAATAGAATATTTTTCGTCTAGAACAATTAGATTCTATTTAAATTCAATTTCAATTTGAAAAAAATTTCATTACATTATTAATATAATAAAAATATTAATATAAAAAAATACTAATATAATTAAAATAAATAGAATTTATAGAATTTAAATTTTCGATTTTAGTTATAGAAGTTTGTCCTAAGAAAACCTAATCCTAATTAGAATAACATAATAAGATATTCTTATGCTTTTATTCAGAGACTAAGATGAAAAACAAAGAATCGACCCTTTGAGTATTACAAATTGCATGGTAAAATGAAAGAAGAGGACCATATATATGGTATATATCCATCCATATTGAATTGCAGCTACAGAAATGATAGAATCATTTCTGATTAGACCGATCAAATATAGGCTTCCGATAGAGATGAAAGAAGATAGACAAAAAAGAAAATAGGAGGAAACACCCTTCGGTATAGTAATCCATAGCAAATCTAAGGAATTCGATGGTTCTGGCATAAATGAACAAATTAAGGGGGAAGGACATCACACTGAGATCCTAATCTTAAATAAACTAAAAGGGGATATGGCGAAATCGGTAGACGCTACGGACTTAATTGGCTTGAGCCTTAGTATGGAAACCTACTAAGTGCAAATTTTCAAATTCAGAGAAACCCTGGAATTAATAAAAATGGGCAATCCTGAGCCAACTCCTTTTTTCTTTTGAAAAGAAAAGGTTCAGAAAGAAAGAAAAAAAGGATAGGTGCAGAGACTCAAAGGAAGCTGTTCTAACAAATGGGGTTGACTGTGCTGTGTTGTTATCAGAATTCTTCCATCAAAATTCCAATCCAAAAAAAAAGGGTGAAGCATATACGTACTCAACTATATCAAATAATTAATAACAACCTGAATCGGTATTTTTTTTTTCTCATTTTTATATATTTATGAAATGAAAAAATTTATATAAGAAAAAAATGGAAGAATTCTTGTGATTGTGAATCGATTCCAAGTTGAAAAAAGAATCAAATATTCATTCATCAAACCATTCACTCCATAGTCTGATAGATTTTTTGAAGAACTGATTAATCGGACGAGAATGAAGAGAGAGTCCAGTTCTACATGTCAATACTGACAACAATGAAATTTAGAATAAGAAGAAAATCCGTCGACTTTAAAAATCGTGAGGGTTCAAGTCCCTCTATCCCCAAAAGCTTATTTCACTCCCTAACTAGTTATCTTTTTTTTTCATTAGATGGTTCTCTTTTTTTCTCTTTTCCAAATGAAAATGAAATGGATCGATCCGGACGTAAAAGGTTTTCTCATATCAAAAGACTTGTGATATATATTATATACGTACAAATAAATATCTTTGAATAAGTAGTACTCATTTGAGTGATTCACAATCCATAGCATTACTCGTACTAAAACTTATAGACAAAGTCCCTCTTTTTGAAGACCCAAGAAATTCCGGTACCTAGATAAGACTGTATAATACTTTTCGTCCTTTTTTAATTGACATAAACCCCAGTTATCTAGTAAAATGAGGAGATGATGCACCAGAAAGGGGAATGGTCGGGATAGCTCAGTTGGTAGAGCAGAGGACTGAAAATCCTCGTGTCACCAGTTCAAATCTGGTTCCTGGCACATGATGAATTTTTTGATGAGTATCCATGTCTATAAATTAACCAATATGGATCGATATACATATGTCGAGATCATGACATATACGTAAGTTATTTATCTAGTTATCATGCGATCTACCCCATTTATTTTATAGATAGATGGGTAGATAGTTTTTTTCGAAATTGATTATATATTTTATTTTTTCTTTTTTCTTTATTTGTTCATATTGTGTCTCTTCTCATGTAAAATGAATATTAATACTTCATACATATTTCAAAATTAGTTGAAGTGCCCAAAACTAAAAAAAGTTAGAGTTTCGGGAAGTTAAAAGATGAAAATAGATAAGATTCATCTCAGATCCAGTACAAATAGAATCGGATCCTCTCTCATATCTTTTTCTATTTCTTCATTTCCTCATACATTATATGACTTTCTGAGGCCCATCTAAGTAAGTGATTGATGTATGCGCGATACAAAGTTCATGATGCAGAACTTTTTAGTTCATTCTATCGGTTCTTAGCTCATCTAAAAGAAAACTTTTTTGAATCTCAATGAATTCTTAATTTGTCGTTTATTTTTTTATCCACCCGTAGTACCAGCGGGACATCAATTACTCTGTTTGATCTAGAGCAGAACAGACAAATAGTCCTTAGATATCTGAAGTTGTAAGTTGTAGAAGTGAAGATTAGTTTCTTATCCTTCAATAAGCATCTTGTATTT